AGGTCTCATGAACAATCATGAATTATCCACATCCACCAGATCATTGATATGGATAATGTCCAAATACCAAATACGGTCTATATGTGATCCGTACAAGGGAAAAGGGATTTTTTTGAGGAAGATTAAAGAAAGAACTTGTTCTTCTTCCATAAAGAATTCTTCTAATAATCCCGAACCTAATCTTCGCATAAAAGTGCGTACTGTACTTTTATGTTTCCGCGCCAAAGTTCTAGCACATGAAAGTCGAAGTATATACTTTATACGATACAAAACCTGTTTTTTTGAGGATCCACTGTGATAACGACAAAGATTTCTACATATCCGGCAAAATCGATCAATAATATCAGAATCCGATAAATCGGTCCAGATCGGTTTACTAATAGGATGACCCAATACAGTACAAAATTGAGCTTTCGACAATGATCCAATAAGAGACATGACTGGGACTATGGTATATAATCTATGAGTCATAATATTTATTATAAATGAATTCTCTAGCATTTTATTTCTTACTACAAAATGATTTTCTAGTACACTTGAAAAATACCCCAGAAAAGAGAAGGAATAGTTGGATAATTGCTTTATATGGATCCTATACGGTTGAGACCAAAAGTGAAAATAAGATTGCCAAAAATTCACAAGATGAAATTTCCATTTATTCATCAGAATAAGAGTTCCCTTTGAAGCCAGAATTGCCTTTCCTTGATATCGAACATAATGCATGAAAGTATCCTTGAGAAAGCATAGGATCTTCTGAAAAGAATTACAACACACTACTATAAGATGCTCTATTTTTACATAGAAATGTGTTCGCTCAAGAAAGACTCCAGAGGATGTTGATCGTAAATAAGAAGATTGTTTACGAATAAATAGGAATAAATATTCGCATTCATATACATAAGAATTATATAGGAACCAAAGGCATTTTTTCTTTCTTTTTGAAAAGGCGTAAATGAATTTCTTTGAAGTAACGAGACTATTCAAATTATGATATTCGTGGAAAAGAAATCGCAATAAATGCAAAGAAGGAACATCCTTGATCCAGCATTGAAGTACTTGAACCAAGATTTCCAGATGTATGGGATGAGGTATTAGTAGATCTGACACATAATTCAAATGTAAAAATTTGTCCTCTAAAAAGGGAAATATTGAATGAATAGATCGTAAATTCTGATATTTTAGTATTTTTTTTTCTTCAGAAGATTCAGAAAAAGATACTAATTGCGACGAGAATGGAATTTCCAAAATGACTCCAAAACCTTCTGATACCATTTGAGAAGAATAAAAATTCTTGTACTCCCAAAATTCTTTTTTGTTAGAATCATTAAACGAAGAAATAAAAAAATTCTGTTGATACATTTGAGTAATTAAACGTTTCACAAGTACTAAACTAGATTTATTGTCATAACCAATAATTTCCACGGGTTCGTAAAAAATCAAACTATTGAAGTTATGATCATGAGCAAGTGAGTAAATATACTCCTGAAAGAGTAGCGGATATAGGAAGTTTTGTTGCCGAAATCCATAAATTTTGTCATTTACGTACATTTATACTGATGAAAACAAAAAAGGGAGTCGCTTCTTGTGTTATTGTTATTAAATGATAACATAGTGCAATATGGTCAGAACGGCGTATGTGTATTGTATATTATACGTAGTATATTCTTTATACTTTATATACAAGATTATATAGATTATAGAAAATCTAAAAGTTAAGAACAAATAAAGAATATATACCCCGGAGACAGAGAGCCCAATCAACAGATCTTTTTTCTTTCCCTTTCTATACAATCGGATTTATTGTTAATATAACTAGAATAACAATAAAAGAAATAAAGTAAATCTAAAATAACAAGAAGAAAAATTAAGGAAAAGGTATAAAATCTTTTATTTTCGCAACCCGATCGCTCTTTTGACCTTGGAATAAATTTTTTTTATCAGTATACTATTTCTTAGTACACATCTGTCTTAAATTGAAAATAAAGAATAATTAGGATTCAAGAAAAAAAAAGAATCAATGGTCCACTCACAATTAACAAGAGAACCTTTTCCCGCATCAGGCACTAATCTATTTTTAACGTCTAATTAGATCGGGTCTTCATTCAAATTAATTCAAATTAAGAAGATAAGCTCGTTACTTTTTCGTCTTACTCGAATTGGAGCCATAAGGCTCTATCCATTTATTCACTAGACCCACCTAGAATTCTTATGTTATATTATGAGTATTAAATGTATTAAATTTTTATTATTATGATTATTTTCTTTTTTAACGACATGCTCTTTTTTCCATTCATTACCTTTCAGGATCAGTCGCGTTCTTATAAACTCTACCAATAGTCTTGACGAATTCCTTCCTTCATCCAAATGTGTAAAAGATCATAGTCGCACTTAAAAGCCGAGTACTCTACCGTTGAGTTAGCAACCCGGATCTATATGATGTGTAGATATGATCAAAATAAAATAATAATAATCAAAATCAATGGAATTGAACTGCACAACTACATCAAAACATGGAACTAGGAAGAAAAAAAATCTAAACAACAAAATATCAATAGGATCCGGTTCAAAAAACAAGAGATTCAAAATAGAATTGGCAAATTGACAAACCACCAAAATTTTTCCAATTTTTTATTTAGTTAAAATCCATTTTGTATAAAGTATAAAATACGGAAGAGGAAATCCAGCAAACCCATCCATTTTACTAAAATGAAGGAAAATGCTAATAGGGAGTGGAGATAAAAAGATCTATTTATCTACGATATAATTATATCTGTTCGATACGCCATTGTCAAGCCATTGTCAATATGAATGGACTTTTTAGAAAAAAAAAATATTTTATTTAATTTATTAAATAAATAAAATAAAATATAAATATTAGTAATATAATTAATAATAATATAATTAATATTAAATTATATAATAATATAATAATAAATATAATATAATTATAATTAAATTAATAATAAATATAATTAGAATTAAATAAAATATTGTATTGGATATTATTAGATATTGGATTAGCACAATACAAATGATAAATAAGAGATTTGAGCGTAAAAAATAAGGTAGATATAAAATATAGAAAACAAAATAAAAATATCAGGTTTCCTTAATCAAAAAATAAATAAAAATAAATAAAGGTACAATACAAATACAAGAAGAAAGATTACCCCCCCCAACAGGGGGGGGTTCCACAACAAGAAAAAAAGAAATAAAATAAACTAAATTAAGTAAGAATAAGATAAGATAGAACAAGAAAAGACCAAACTTTGAATAAAGAATTACACAAGGATAGGTACTAAGGATAGGTACTAGCTTTTTCTATTCATGACTTTTATTCTGATCAAAATAAACTCGAAATTCTTTATTTAAAGAGTTCTGCCTTCCTTAAAATATTATGAACAGTTCCTGTGGGTTGAGCACCCTTTTCAAGGAAATATAGAATAGCAGGAACATTTAAATAAGTTTGATTATTTATCGGATCATAAAAACCCACTTTTCGAAGATCTCTTCCTTCTCTTCGGGATCGAACATCAATTGCAACGATTCGATAGATGGCTCATTGGGATAGATGTAGATAAAGGATGCCCCCCTTAGAAACGTATAGGAGGTTTTCGCCTCATACGGCTCAAGAAAAGATGATTCTATTCTATATACTGTATAGGAGGTTTTCGCCTCATACGGCTCAAGAAAAGATGATTCTATTCTATATACTATATATTCTATAATTATACTATTTATACTATACTATATTATATCTTTACAGAAAAAAAAATCTCAGTCGTACTCCTAACTCAAGTTGGATAGTTTTAAAAGAGTTCGAAAGGAAATCTTTATAATTTATTGAGCTGTCTCTAACTTCTTTTTTTGTCTCCTTTAGGATCTATTTTTTTTTTTGCTCATTCTGATCCAATTGTTGAGACAAGTGAAAATAGTATTTACTTGTTCCGGAATTCGTTGTCTTTGCTTTACGATTTGTGAAATCTTTGGGTTTAGACATTACTTTGGTGATCCTTACTCCTTTTCAAAAAGGCAGCAACATACCTTTTTTTTATATATGTAAAAAAGAACAATCATACGAAAGATTGATTTCTTTGTGATACACTTTTGATCAAAACAGTTTTAAAATTTCGACAAATTTGACTTTTTTTTTTATTTCAAACTTGTTAAAATTTGAACCTCTCCATTTATATATTCTATTGATGATCTATTTACTAATGATCTATTTACAAAGTTGGTCTAACTTATTGATTGTCACTAACCCTAGATTATTCTCCCGATAAAGAAATCAATCGTTTTTACTCGAGCTCCACCATATGCTATACCATTAGTCTTTTTATTTACCAACCTAAGGCAAATGAAATTAGGTTCCTAGCAGGACAAACTATGTCGAGACAAGAGCATCTTCATTCCTATAGAAAATGATGGATGGCAAAATCCACAGCCAATCATGTCCTTCAAGTCGCACGTTGCTTTCTACCACATCGTTTCAAACGAAGTTTTACCATAACATCCCTCTCCCTTGATTTTTATTTTGAAGCGTATGCAATTGATTCAATATGGAATCATGAATAGTCATTGGCTGAACCGATATATAATAATTCACACTTACCTATCCATAGATAGATAAGTTTTTGTCCGAAAAGGATTTCACTTAAATTAACCCCATATTTTATCATATGAAGAAAATCACATGAAAAAAAAATCTTTTATTTTTACTTTATATTCAAATGAAAAAGAAATCCCCATGAATGGCTAAAGATTTTCAGCTACTTAAACTAATTATAAAAACTATAACTATAGTAACTTTATACTAAACTAAATATTTCATTTCAATATTTTTTGAATGAAAAGAAAGATATGATTCTAAGAATCATTATGAAATTTCAGAATAAAGGATTGGATCACATTGTATCCAACGTTAAACAGAAAAATTTTGAATTCCTTAATTTGAATTTAAATTCTGTTTAAATAGAGAAGAATCCCTCGTTTATGATGAATAACGACCTGGGACGGAAGGATTCGAACCTCCGAGTAACGGGACCAAAACCCGTTGCCTTACCGCTTGGCCACGCCCCATTTTTCTTTGAAAAAAAAAAAGAAAACCTAAGCTCAATATTGATTATTCGTCAATAACCAACCAAAATAAATATAGGACATGTTGTCCCTAGGATTCAACACATGTAGATATAGAATAAAAAAGATTCATTGATCATTACATAAAATTCAATTAAGATATTGTATGAAAGTAGAATTCCTTATATTCTAAGTATTTTAATTTAACTTGATTGTAGAATGTAAGGAAGTATTTTTGATTGAGGAGAGGTAAAAGAAAAAGAAGAATTTTTTTCATCTTTTATCCACCTTTTTTATTTTTATCTCATAAAAACAACTCAATCAAATCTGATAATTTATTATCATTTCAATTTCATTTTAAAGAACAAGAAAAAAATGTTTGTTATGTTTAATACTTTTAGTTTAATCTGTATCTGTCTTAATTCTAACCTTTATTCGAGTAGTTTTTTCTTCGCCAAATTACCCGAGGCTTATGCCTTTTTCAATCCAATCGTAGACGTTATGCCAGTTATCCCTGTACTCTTTTTTCTCTTAGCCTTTGTTTGGCAAGCTGCCGTAAGTTTTCGATAAAAAATGAATCTCTATTCAATTTATATTCGTGATTTCTTCGATAAAAAAAGATGATATTTTGATTAAAAAAATAAATAAGATCGGATAAGTCTGACATTAGGAACCCTCGATTCAAATCAAAAAGCGAAATTCTGGTATTTTATATTGTATATTATATTTATATTGAATTTCATTTTCAATTTTAATAAGGGAGCGATGATTTTTGATCAGCTTATTTCTTCCTTCTGGTATTTTATATTGTATATTATATTTATATTGAATTTCATTTTCAATTTTAATAAGGGAGCGATGATTTTTGATCAGCTTATTTCTTCCTTTGTTCTAACCTTCTCTTTCTAAGATCCCATACAATATCTAATTATAGATATGACAATAAATTTTTGTTAACGCAAAAATCCGAATCTTATTACATTAGAAAGAAATTTGTGAAAATGCATTTTAAATTTTAAAAACTTACTTTTTTAATCTTTAGAGTGCCATATCAAAATAATGTAAATATATTAATGTATAGCGTGTGTCGCAAAATAGGTGATCTATTTCCTTTAAAAAAAAATGATATTATTTATCTTGGAGATTGTGTAATGCTTACTCTTAAACTCTTCGTTTACACAGTAGTAATATTCTTTGTTTCTCTCTTCATCTTCGGATTCTTATCTAATGATCCGGGACGTAATCCTGGGCGCGAGGAATAAAAAAAGAGATGAGATTCGTTTTTAGTTTTTCATAGGTAAATCTATCAATAAATGGAATAGATACTAGATAAAGAAAGATCAAAATTTCATCAAAATAAAAGAAAATTAATAATAAAAAATTCTTCAAAATTATAAAAATTCAAGTGATCGGGTGGGTCGGAGAGAGGGGGATTCGAACCCCCGGTGCGAAAAATTCGTACAACGGATTAGCAATCCGACGCTTTAGTCCACTCAGCCACCTCTCCCCATTCAAAAATGAAAGTTTATCGTGTGATGTGACACGTGAAGCCAAGATTGAGAAAAATTTGTATTTTCCTTCTTTTTTATTAATTATAAGATTAAGTAATCTAAAAAAAAAAAGTAATGTAATCATTGTATATAAGAATATAATAAGAATATATACTTCACTTCTTTCATTTTAAATGAAATTGAGAAAAATTTGTATTTTCCTTCTTTTTTATTAATTATAAGATTAAGTAATCTAAAAAAAAAAAGTAATGTAATCATTGTATATAAGAATATAATAAGAATATATACTTCACTTCTTTCATTTTAAATGAAATTCGAACAATAAAACAATAGATAAAAATCTAATAACTAAAATATAGAAAAAGTGTAATAAAAACACATAAAAAAATAGATAAAGTGTCAGATATCCACGAATTTGATCAGTAATTCAATTTTTATAATGAGTCGAAACAGATTTCTACATATAGAAAGAATACTTTATTTCTTATTTCTTTGATTTTGTACAAAGGGTTCGTTTACCCGGCCTGGTTAAGTACTGGCCGGGCCAGTACTTCTTTTGTTCCAACGAACAAAACAATTTTTGTTTTTATATTATATTAAATCAAAATTCTTATCGAAACAAGAAGAGATATTTTGATTCCCATTATTAGTTATTAGAAATAGTGTTAGATTCTAATATATGGATTTATATAGATTATCTTAGAAATTCTCTAAATTATCTATAATCCAGTAAATTATCTTAAATTCTCTATAATCCAGATTAATATATATTAATATTATTAATTTTAATTTATATTTATTAATATTATTAATATTTATTATCTTAATCTTATTTCTATATACTATATATATTTATACTATCTATATTTCTATCTATTTCTACATACTACTACATACTATATATATTTCTACA